CTCCCTGTAAGGCTTGTTGGAAAACTTGTTGTCGGACCTGATTAATTGCTCTTTGTTGTTCAAAATGAAGGGTTTCATTTTTGTAATTTTCTAATTGTTCCAAACTAGAAGAAGTAGCATTAATCAAATTGGCTTTTTCTCGTTCTATCTCAGAGTATCCGTTCATTCGATACTCATCTGCTTCCATTTCTACTTTCCGTAAACGAGACCGGGCTCTTTCGAGCTGTTCAATGGCCCCTCTACGTAATTCTTCCGAATTTCGAATAGTACTCAAAATCCTCTGTTTTCGATTATCTAATAAATCGTTTAATGAAAGTAGATTATCTTACCATTAATTTCACAACTTCCATGATCTCTTCCCGAACCAAACATGAATCTTTCGATTCATTTGGCTCTCACGCTCCATTTTTTATTTTATGGACATTCCCCCGTATCTTTTTAAAATATAATGAGCCTATCCTCTCTATTTCTGTTTATATTCAAACATATCAAAACCGATACAAGAACAGAATATTAGGAGGACTCTTCCGACCAGACAAAAAATCTATAATTGTCAGCAAAGTTGTTTCTTTATTTGTTCTTTATTTCATTGAAAATTTGAAAATTTCAATGAATTTCCTTTTTTATTCAAATCCAAAAATTCCCACTTTTTATACATAACATAGGTTGCCGATTCGGCATTGGATAATATAATAAAGGGCAAGGCGCCCTTTCTTTATTCTAGTAAATGGTTCAAATCATTTTATCGATATGAGTGTTCTATATCGGAAAAATTATCAACTATTCTTTTTTAAACCTAACGTAGTGGTAGAAAGAGTACCATGTTGTGCCCGGACTTCAAACAGTTTAGCTTTAACCATGTTAATGGTCTCACATTATTGGTTGGTTGATAGAGAATCAAAGTTAACTTACCAATGAATAACGAAATGCTATGGTTCTTACATATGATTTATGAATTTACTCAGAAGGAATTCGTCGAGATTATGCACTTTTTTCCTATTTATCCTATAAAAATATAGAATAACATAAATAAAGTGCAGTCGGTTAGATCCAACCTATTCGTGAAATATACAACTCGCACACACTCCCTTTCCAAAAAAAATCAATACACCAAGCACTACACTTAGATTTATTGGATTTGTTGCTAAAATATCGGTATTAAACCTGAAACTCCCGGCGGATGGCCAGTGGCCTAAGGAAACGAAAGAATCGGTTACATTTTTCATATGCTCTCCTCTTATAGATAGGACTAAGAAAGAACAGAGTTCTTTTTGTATCACTTGACTCGCCCTTTTTTTTATCGATTTCTTTTTCTTAATTTCCCGTTTTTTTTTTTTTTAATGTTAATGGGAGTAGATTAAATCTATTTATTGAATTTGAGATTGAGAATTACAAAATTTCTTCTTTTTTTTTGAAGTATCCGATAAGATACTTATTAAGTTAGGCCCTGGGTCTCGTATCAATTGCAAAATATCTCCTTTGTTCAAACACTTCCTAAAAGAAAAATTCCATCGTACTAAACTAAGGACGGGAAGGGAGAAAGCGAGTGAATCCACAAATTCCTCATCCTCAAATCACTCCTTCCCGGGGTATTGTCGCAACAAATACATATACATAATTGTAGGAATAAAATATTGATATAATTCACAGAAGCAAATGGCAACGAGTTAATAAAATAAGAAAAAAGTAGGTAACGTACTTTTTTACATTTTCATTTTAGGATTAAATTAAACAAAAGGATTCGCAAATAAAAGCGCTAATGCCACGACCAGTCCATAAATTGTTAAAGCTTCCATAAAAGCTAGACTAAGTAATAAAGTACCTCGTATTTTTCCTTCTGCTTCTGGTTGTCTCGCAATACCTTCTACGGCTTGGCCTGCAGCAGTACCTTGACCAACTCCAGGTCCAATAGAAGCAAGCCCTACGGCCAATCCAGCAGCAATAACGGAAGCGGCAGAAATCAGTGGATTCATGATGATAGGTTCCTCGCACCAAAAAAAAAATGGTTAATGATACAATCAACCAATGAATTATTACTTATTTGATCACAAAAATCTATTGAAATGAAATTAATATAGAAATATAGATAGAGATAACCCCTATATAACTAGTATATATCTAATATCACATATACATTTGTTTCTTTCATAACGTAAACCGCCCGCATTTTCTTTTTCTATTGAATCGCATTCTCTAGAAGAATTTTTCGAAAAATATACAGGGGCTGTGGCTGGCCTTATAAACATTAAACATTCCATATATCTAGTGGTGACCCCCACTAACCCATCCGCCATTTCGTAATATCGTCTATCTTTCCTCCTACAACTCTAGTCGTATATATATATGTATTTATATCTATTATGTTCCTCAACTAAGAACCAATCTTGAACTATGCATTGCCTCAATTGGGATAAGCTTAAAAATGAAGACTATTTCGAAAACTAATCAATGATGACCCTCCATGGATTCCCCTATATAAGCCGCGGCTAAAGTTGCAAAAATAAGAGCTTGAATACCGCTTGTAAATAATCCAAGAAACATGACAGGTATAGGAACTACTAAAGGTACTAAAGAAACAAGAACAACAACTACTAATTCATCAGCTAATATATTCCCGAAAAGTCGAAAACTAAGAGATAAAGGTTTTGTGAAATCTTCTAGGATGTTAATTGGTAAAAGTATTGGAGTTGGTTGAATGTATTTTCCGAAATAACCCAATCCTTTTTTGGTAAGACCCGCATAAAAATATGCTACTGACGTGAGTAAAGCTAAAGCAACAGTAGTATTTATATCATTTGTGGGGGCGGCTAGCTCCCCATGAGGTAACTGTATGATTTTCCAAGGTAAAAGGGCACCTGACCAATTCGAAACAAAAATAAATAGGAACATAGTTCCAATAAAGGGAACCCAAGGGCCATATTCTTCTCCAATCTGGGTTTTGCTCAAGTCTCGAATAAATTCAAGGACATATTCGAAGAAATTCTGACCGTCGGTCGGAATGGTTTGTGGATTCCGAACGGATATGATGACTGAACCTAATAAGATAGCAATTACGACCCAAGAAGTGATAAGTACTTGGGCATGAATTTGTAAACCTCCTATTTGCCAATATAAATGTTGGCCTACTTCTACACTTGATATATCGTATAACCCTTTGAGTGTTTTAATGGAACATGGTATAACATTCATATTGTCCTCTGACAGAAATCGAACTGAAAAAAAGAATTATTTTGATTCAACCATCTCTTTCTCGACTCATCTACTTTCATCATTAATCATATAGTTAGGATACCAAGAAATCACATAACATAATATCAATATCCCATTTTATCTCTTTTTAAAAATGAAAGACAAGAATAGTAACCGATCCAATAAATCAAAATAATTAACTAATCTTATTATTATTATTCTTAATCATAACATAATCAACGACTTCTTATATAGCTAGAACGGCCCTCACAAATTGCGGATACCAATTTGTTAAGAATCAATCGGATTGAAGCTATAGCGTCATCGTTGGCTGGAATCGAAATATCTGCGAGATCTGGGTCACAATTTGTATCGATTAAACAAATCGTCGGAATTCCCAAAATGACACATTCTCGAAGAGCTGTATATTCTTCTTGCTGATCAACGATTATTACAATATCGGGTAATTCTGTCATATATTTGATCCCGCCCAGATATGTTTGCAAAGTAGATAATTTTCTCTTCAACATTGCTGCATCTCTTTTAGAGAGACGGTTGAGTTTCCCCATCTTTTGTTCTGCTCTTAAGTCTCTGAACTTATGAAGTCTCGTTTCCGTAGTGGACCAATTCGTTAACATACCGCCGAGCCATTTTCTATTAACATAATGACATCGAGCCCTTATTGCAGCTGATGCTACTAAATCCGCTGCTTTATTTTTTGTACCAACAATTAAGAAGTTTTTTCCTCGACTTGCTGCATCAAAAACTAAATCGCAGGCTTCCGATAAAAAACGAGCAGTTCTAGTGAGATTTATAATATGAATACCTTTACGCTTTGCAGAGATGTAAGGGGCCATTCTAGGATTCCATTTCTTAGTACCATGACCAAAATGAACTCCTGCTTCCATCATCTCTTCCAAATGGATGTTCCAATATCTTCTTGTCATCTTTCCCACGCTTTCTTTTTTTTTTAACAAATAAACAAATAAATAATTGTTCCTACGGAACCTTCTGCCGGGATTGGCCGTTGATACACAGCCCAAACCATTAATTTTTTTTATTACTTAACTTAATTTCTTCATTTTATTTAGTACCCAATCAATAACTAGTAAAGTAAAAAGAAAAATATCTCCTTAAGAATTATGAATTCGCTTAAATGATTTTTCTGGTGTGTCATAGAAATTGCTTGGGGCGCAAGAACAAAAAAATTCTCTATGGTGTAACAAAATATCTCTCATTTCCAACTCGAATAGATTTTTCTTTTTTATTTCCAAATGAATGTCTTGCTTTGAACGGTGCACTAATTTTTTGAATCCAGTACCGACAGGGATAATCCCCCCCAAAACAACATTTTCTTTCAGACCCTTCAACCAATCAATACGACCCCGTAGAGCAGCTTTTGCCAAAACTCTAGCAGTTTCTTGAAAACTTGCTTCGGATATGAAACTTTGAGTATTCAGAGATGCCCTCGTTATTCCCAATAAAATTGCCCGATAACAGATTGCTTCGTCTAAAGCACGCCCTGCTCGTTCCGCTCGCAACAATCCGATTAGTTCTCCAGGTAAAAAAACATTAGACATTCCATCTTCTGAAACCAACACTTTTGATGTTACTTGCCGTACAATAATCTCTATATGTCTATTATGGATCTGTACCCCCTGGGATCGATAAACCTTTTGGATCTTATTAACCAAAGAGATACGACTTTGGGCTATGGTTAGTTCAGCTCCAATTAAGAATCCCCAAGGAATTCCAAGAACTCTTGGTATACGCTCGTTCCAACCTTCAACTCTCCTTTCAAGGTTCATCGATATTGAACCAATCGAGCGCACTTCTAAGATTTGTTCCACTTTTGGAAGACCTTGCGTTATGTCACCAGATCGGGATTTTTCATATATAAATGTAACTAATGTATCTCCTTCAGAAAGGGTTTCTCCATAATGTCCATGAACAGTCGCTCCTGGAGTGGCCAAATAAGGCTTAGCTGATCTTATAATTAAAGAGTCAACATGAACAATGAAAATTTGACCAGATTTTTTTATGTGTGGTCCATATTTAAATAGACATATATTTTCACAAATAAATTGTCCAATGCTAATTATTGTGGATGTCTCTTCACAATAATTGTAATGTAGAAAGCACCAATTCAAATGGGATGGATTCAAAATGATGTTATTGCATGGACTGGGATTATAAATCCTCCTATTTTCATCTATTAAACAGTATTTAAGTACTTCAAGTACTTGGAAAGTCTGTTTAAAATTGTCAAGTAGCCAATATTTGTTTAACAAGATCTGATTATGAGTTATTAAATGGTAAGATGAATAAAAGTTCACTATTTTAGGTACTATTGTACCTAAGGGGCCCAACAAACCCCTAATTGGAGTTATGGGATTCGATTCTTTTGCCACATTGTTATATTTCGAACCGTTGAATGGACCAACTCGAAAACAATTGAATGATGACAAAATTCTCAAAGATTGGCCTTCCTTATTTCGATTCAACAACGTACCAATAGTTCCTTGATGCTGGGTAACTAATGGAATCTTCACTTTGGAATAAAAAGGATTGATATTGGTGCGATCTAATCCATTATCAGGAATCAATCCCGAACCTGCCGTATCGTACCTTTTTCCGGTATATGAAATAGTAGACTTGACTAATTCAATTCTTATGAAATCACGAATCAGATCATTTGCCCTTACTTCAACAAAGGAAGCATGAACCTCTTCCATAGAACTGTTTTTTTCTTGGTCCCAATTCAATACTAAGCAAGTCCGAACTAATTGAATACTTGTGTGATAAATTCCTCGAATTAACTTTCCATTTCCATAAAGGATATAATTGACAACTCTAAGCTGGACATTTTCTTTTTCCTGCAAGAGATCTTGAGGGAAAAGTTTTGCTAAATTTATCCCATCAGCTATTTCATATGTGACTATGGGCCGAACCAAAACAAAATACTTTTTTTTGATAGGTGTGATCCGTTGGACATAGATCCAATTTTTCGATTTTGTTTTTGATTCCTTAGAATTTTTTTTTTCCGTTCCTGGTGGTATCAAAATGCCACTGTGTCTGGATATCTTATCTGTCTCTCCGGGAAAATGAATATCTCCAGAAAAGATTTTTAGTTCAATACTTTTTTTTTTTCTCTCCACTCGAACTAATCCACCTACTCGGCTTCTTGTATTTGTATTTAAAGCAAGTTGTGTATCTACTCCAATGATACTATTGTTCCGGACCATTATAGACGAAGATCCGGGTAAGATATGCACCTCTTCGGGAATAAAAAAAAACCGATCCACTTTCATTTGGTATTTCGGACTCAATTCTTTTGCTCCTCGATACTCAATCAAATCTTCTTTTTTGACTATTGAATCCACCTCCGCGGTCCCATATTTAGTAATTCCCGAACTCTTTCTTCTGTATCGTGGATCATCAAAATAAGCAAGAATACTATTTCCACGTAAAATACCATTTATGGGTATTTCAATCGAAATACCAAAAGAGGGTATTAATTCTTTCTCTCGTTCTTGATCGTATTGTAATGGGATGAGAAATCTATTTCTTCGTCTTTTCGCCAAGAAATCAGAATTCTCTTGGAGAATCGAAGGGTATATGAAATTCCAATGACCATTGGATATAATTCGATCAAGTCTTGAATAATCAAGAATTTCCCTATATTTTTTACGAGTACCAGAAGGATCCAACAATTTATGTCTTACTCGATCCTTAGTAATTGAGAGGTCAGAGCTATATCTTTCGTCGACAGAAAAAGAATGAACATTCATTTGATCTTGATCCTTGTGAAGCGAAAAAGACACTATACTGGATCTGCACGGACCCCCCGCTAATATCCATAAATGACTTGTTTTTGGTAATAGATGAACATTACTATATGTATATTCAGGTGCGTGGTAGACATCAGTACTCCAGTGCATTTCTCCCTCTGATTCAGAATAAATATGTTTTCGAACCCTCTCTTTAAAATGAAAAGTAGACGTTCCGGCACGAATCTCGGCAATCACTTGTTCAGATTCTACATATTGATCATTTTGAACTAAAATCAAACTTTTTGGTGGAATATTCACACTATGTATAATATCCCGACTCTCAATAGTTACATACAAGTCTATAGAACATAGAAAAGCAGGATGCCCATGACGGGTACGTGTGGGATGAACCAAATACTCATTGAACTTTATTTTTCCATTAGAAGGAGCTCGTACATGTTCGGCAGTACCGCCTGTGAATACTCCACCCGTATGAAAAGTTCTTAATGTTAGTTGAGTCCCCGGTTCCCCAATTGAT